ATTTTCAACTCATTCATAACTGTTTAGTCAAAATAACAATTTATTTTGATTGAACTGCTTAGTTTTGTTTGCTGTGGTACATGTATCATTTCAAGATTCATCGACTTGAATTGTTCCATTTACTTCAATTTTATTTTTATTTCGATATCAATTATAAATATATATTGATCTTGCTCTTATACTTTATACAAATAAGACTCTTTTCTCGATTATACAAATAAGACTCTTTTCTCGATTTTTCATCTCACTTCGGATTCTCTATAAAAATCTATAAAAAAAAAGAATTCAAAATAGAATTTTGAATAAAATACTAATTAAATAAAATACCAATCCATATAAAATCTATATAAAAATAGAAAATACTATATTCTATATGTAATATAGTACCTCCACCTATATATTATAAAAATAAAATATAATAATAAATAATAATAATATTAAACATTAATGGAATAGGATCTTATATTAACTAAATTCGACTTCTATTCTATATATTCTATTTCTATTCTCTATATTCTACTTCTATATTCATTTATAAATTTATATAAATATATTAATTAAAATTAATTCAATTATTAATTCAATAATATTAATTCAATTTATTAATTATTCAATTTAGCAATTCAATGTTAGGGCAATAAAAGACTCCTTTCTTTTATTGCTATACCTTACCTAGTATAGCAATATAAAGAAGAGCCCATTTTACAATGTTAAATGTTAATAATGAAAGTTAATAAAGATCCTAATTTTTCAAACTCCAGCTTGTCTATAAATAGAGTAAGTCGTTTTTAAATCCGTGTAACTTACGAGTAGATTTGATTTTTGTTGAGTTAGGTTGGAATTTGTTTTTAAATGAGTTCGTGTCATGATTTTGACTCCAAAAATTCATTAGGCTTAGGCGGGTATCCCAAAGACAAAGAAAAAAAGTATCACTAACTCTTTTTGATTGCGGATAGGAAAAGGGAAAATTCCTAATGTAATTGACTTAGGAAAGAAAATTGGGTTTGTTTAGCCAAGACAAGATAAAAAAAAATAGCTATTGGTTCTATTGAAGTGCACTTTTTTTGATTTCGGCTTTATACTCTATCCTGAATGATTCCTGCGAGCAAGCTTATGAGAATGCTTTTTTTTTCGTTTTTCGATAAACCAAGCAATTGCAAGTGGCTAGTTACAAACAATACAATAATGAAGAAATAAAAACTATACAATTTTTGTCTTTGTATCTTTGTATTTGAATTTTATTTCATTTTTTTTAGGGCTATACGGACTCGAACCGTAGACTTTCTCGGTAAAACAGATCAAACTGATTATTCTCAAAATGATTCGAACTGTTTCAAAGACCCAACATGCATTTTTTTGCATTGGGCTCTTCCATTAACTGATATAAATAATCAGTTAGTCTACCATAATTCTCTTGACAAGAAGATAAGAAGATGGCTCCATGTGCTCTGATTTCTTATTTGGATTCCGATCTGAGAGCACTACCGAAGTGTTTCAAAGAAGGTTATCCTGACGTAGGTTTGCTTTTGGCTTAGATCAACCTAAGTTAAATGAAGTCTCCATCGCCCCCCTTTTATTTAAAAAATCCAATATGAAACTTCATACACCTTAAAGTTCATAAGATAGGACGAAAAAAGAATTTTTTGAGGTCTTTATACTCATTATGCCTAGCATTGAATAGAGTTAGTATTCCCCTTATCAATATCTTAAATCAATAATGGGTTCTATTGGTTGCCTAAAATCTAAAAATATAAATAGAAAAGGGGCACCTAAATTGGACCGAATCTTTTGTCAGGCTATTGTTCTCTTGTTCCCTAAAAGTCATGGAGTAAGACATCAACTTCTCAATAAGTTGTTTGATTCCATAATGTACTCCTCTGAAAAAACATCGGCGCGCGTGTAAACGAGGTGCTCTACCTAACTGAGCTATAGCCCTTTTGCTTGTGATATATATTTTATCATGTCAATAATTTCTTGTCAAGATGAATATTACATGATCCAACTTTTATCTCTTTGATCGGTATTGCTTATAAATAATATTACATTTATAATCCATCGATGTGATGGGTTCCATTTCTTTCTCTTTTTGATTCTAACTGACCTACTTAACTCAGTGGTTAGAGTATTGCTTTCATACGGCAGGAGTCATTGGTTCAAATCCAATAGTAGGTATAACTTATTAGATATCCGAATCCATGGTATCTAATAAGTTTTTCTAGCCGCCTTAATTTTATTGATTTTTGATATTTTCCATTCCATTCTATTTCTCTTTCTCTAGTTCATTGTTGAATTTGAAAATTTTTCGTTGTATTAGATAGAATCCGATTCCATTTATGATTCTAGTCAATTGGCAGAATTAAAAAATAAAGTGTATAAACAGAATTTCTGTTTATACAGAAGTTTTTCTTTTGATTATTCGGGCGCACCGCCAACGGGTTATAGTTACGAAATCACATTGATAGCCTCTACTCGTGCTCTAGCTCGTCTGAGAGCTAGATTT